CCCCGATTATATGACCAATCATAGATAGCATTTTTTATTTTGTCATAAAAAATTCTCTTAGGACCCATTTTAACAAATGAATTAATTAAGTTCAAATTTTGAAAAGATGAATAAACAGGTTTATATAAAAAAAATGCTATCAATATTCCGAAAGAGGCTATACTGACTGAAAAAACTGCATCTTTAGAAAATTCATACCAATCTATTAAATTGTTTGAATTTTTATGTAAAAGATTTATAGACGGGGTTAGCCATTTGGTTAATATATCCACGTCTTGATTGAAAGGAATTCCTAAAAATCCAACGAACAAAGTAAATAGAATTAATATAATTATTGGAAATAACATAGTATTATCCGATTCATAAGGATACAAAGAACTCTTGGTATTGCCAAAATTCGGAATATAAAGAAAGGGTTGGATTGGATTTCTTACATTCTCATCAAATTTATCAAATTTATATACTTGATTTGAATTTGAAAAAAAAGAAAGACGTTCATTCTTGTTCATTTTTAATAAATTTAGCAAAGGAAAGTTTTTTTTAGTTATTTTTGAACCTTCTTTACCCCATAGAGATATTGAATACAAGGGGGTATTCCTTTTTCCACTGTAATTTTGAAAATGAACGTTTAAATGTCCTTCAAAAGTAAGTAAATAAATCCGACACATATAAAATGCGGTTAATCCCGCCGTAGACCAAGCTATTATTGCAAAAATAGGTGAATACAACCAACTATCATTAAGGATTTCATCTTTGGACCAAAAACAAGCAAGGGGTGGAATACCGCAAAGAGAGAGTGTACCTAATAAAAAAGAATTTTTAGTAATTGGTACATGTTTTGTTAAACCTCCCATAAGTACCATGTTCTGGCTTTTTTCTGGACAATATCCAACAAGAGTTTCCATCGAATGAATAACAGATCCCGATCCTAAAAACAATAATGCTTTGGAATAAGCATGAGTAATCAAATGAAATAAAGCACTGCGATAAGACCCCATACCTAGAGCTAACATCATATAACCCAATTGAGACATTGTAGAATAGGCTAAACCCCTCTTAATGTCTTTTTGAGCAAGAGCTAAAGTAGCTCCTAAAAAAACTGTTATTATCCCTATAAAAGAGATAAAATTCATGATGTGGGGTATGACTATGAAAAGAGGCATAAGTCGAGCTACAAGAAAAATTCCTGCTGCTACCATCGTAGCAGCATGTATAAGAGCTGAAATAGGAGTCGGCCCTTCCATTGCATCAGGTAACCATACATGAAGGGGAAATTGTGCAGATTTAGCAATAGCACCGCCAAATAATAGAACAGCGCACAAAGTAACAAATAAAAAATTGACCTCATTAGTAGAAATCAAGTTATTTAATATTTGGAATAAATCGCGAAATTCGAAACTTCCTGTTACCCAATAAAACCCCAAAATGCCTAATAATAAACCAAAATCACCAACACGATTAGTTACAAACGCTTTTTGACAAGCCTTTGCTGCAACAGGTCGTGTGAACCAAAATCCTATTAATAGATACGAACACATTCCAACCAATTCCCAAAAAATATAAATTTGTATAAAATTTGAACTAGTAACTAATCCCAACATGGAAGTACTGAAAAAACTCATATAAGCAAAAAATCTCAGATATCCATGATCATGAGACATATAATTATCACTATAAATAAGAACTAAAATTCCAACAGTAGTGATTAATATTGACATAATAGAAGTAAGTGGATCGATTAAGTATCCGAATTCTAAAGAAAAATCATTATTGATAATCCAAGACCATACATATTGATAGACAGAACTGCTATTTATTTGCTGAATAGACAGATTCATGGAAAAAATCATGACTATACTTAACAATAAAACGCTCTGAAAAGCCCACATACGGCGAAGACTTTTTGTTGCCGTCGGAAAAAGAAGAAGTCCCACCCCTATTAACATAGGAACTGGAAGTGGAAGAAAAGGTATTATCCACGCATATTGATATGTCTGTTCCATAAAAAAAGTTTTTTATTCTTAATTAATTGTTTCCGATTCACCGGATCTTACCTCTTTCGAAAAAGTCACTAAAAAAATAAGGATATGCACTAATTTATTAAATTTATTTAATAATTTTATATTAGTATTTATTTTGAGTCTTTTCAAAATCGTTTAAATATTCAAAACAAGAAGTTACAATTGGAGAAATGATATGACCAAGTGCCATATATAAAATATAAATAAAAAGAATATAAATATAAATAGGAAAATTTATATTATTACGAGAAATTCTCGTAATAATTAATAATCGTAATAATAATTAATAAAAATAATAAAACAAGCTTAAAAATTTAGGCTAAAAAGAGTACTGATGTTGATATGAATTATATGAATTATAGGATTAACTAAGGTCATTGGTCTAATGAAAAAACTCTTTATTTTAGTTACTTTATTTCAACTCATTAACTAATTCATTATGGGATTGATTGTTTTCCATTTCAATCAAAACAAATTATTAGTAAAGTTTAGAAGATTATAGATCTAAAATGAACTTTTTTTATCAAAAAAACGGATCTTTCTTACTAGTCTCATTCGAATTTGAAAATGGAATTTAGGTGTATTTTTTCTCAAGTTTTACTAAAAAAAGATTACTAAAAAAAGACTCACGTTTTTAGGCAAAAGTTTACAATCCTTTGAGGTATTTTATTACATGTAAATAAAGTATAGAATAGAATGACGAAAATAAAGGTCTTTTAGGCTCTTTATTTATTTTATTAAGTTTGATTTCTATCACATAGCAGATTCTAAAGATATAACTTTGAGATATAAACAACGAGAATTAAGAGTTCCAAACCAAAAATTTTTGGTTTTACGAATAGTGTATGGAATCAAAAATTTTTTATGTTATTTCGAGTCATTTTTGATCAAATTTTTACAGATATATCTATATTTCTTTTTTATGAAGAGAATCTTTTTTAGAGAAAAATAGATCATGAATAAGAAAAAATAATTGGTTTTGAACAATAGATGTCTTTCACATCCAACTATAACAATGAGTAACTTCTTCATTTTTAAATGGCAGTTCCAAAAAAACGTACTTCGATATCAAAAAAGCGTATTCGTAAAAATATTTGGAAAAGGAAAGGATATTGGGCAGCGTTAAAAGCTTTGTCATTAGGGAAATCTCTTTCTACCGGGAATTCAAAAAGTTTTTTTGTACGACAAACAACTAAGTCCTAAAAGATTGGAATAATCAGAATGGATTTGACTCAAAAAATTGGATCAGTAATTATCTATATCTATATTTGTTAATATCTATATTTCTATATTAAATAATAAAAGAATTGGCAGTCCTAGACTTTTAATCTTATCTTATTCTTTTCTTATAAGATAAAAATAAAAATTCTTGTATTTTCTGAAATCTAAAGAAATCAAAAATATTGTATTTTTATTTTTTTTAGTATTTAGTATATTTTCAATCAGATTTTGGTGGTGGGGAATCTTATTTTCCCCATCGACCTTTACAATAATGATAATGAAAAATTTTTATCTTTCTCGGGAAGGGCAGATATAAGATTTTTAGTTAAAATTAATGAATTGTTGAAACTAATTGATTTCATGTTAAAAATTTTTGGATAACTTTCTTACTTCTTCATTTATTTACTATATGGAAATATGGAATATATTTATCATATATCTACAACTTTTAGTCCAATCAATAAAAAAACCTCATTATTGAGATATTATGTACAAGTGTCAATTTGGAGTAGTCAAAAATAGACATATTTTAGATTCATTGATAAAATTTCTTTTTTTTTTTTTCTGAAATCATCAGATAAAGCAGAAATAATAATAATTAATAATGACAATAATAATAAAAGTAAAAAATGAAAAAAAAAAAAAGTTTTTTTCGCGAGAATTCTCTAGTTGCAAGAATTCTATTTTTCTATTTTTGGCTAATACTAATATATTGGCTAATATATAAACTACTTGAATCTTTACTAAAAAAACTTATTTGAGTGAATTGACTTATTCAATCTCGACGATTGAATATAAATAGGCTATTATGAGTTCGAGCAAGCCGCTATGGTGAAATCGGTAGACACGCTGCTCTTAGGAAGCAGTGCTAGAGCATCTCGGTTCGAGTCCGAGTGGCGGCATGCCATCTTCTAAAAGAGATCCAATACATCCTATAATAAAAATAAATCAAATTCCCTATTTATATTTATTAATTAAATTTATATGGGGATTCCCCCCCTTTTTTTTTTTCATTTTTATGATATTTTCAACTTTAGAGCATATATTAACTCATATTTCCTTTTCTATTGTTTCAATTGTAATTACAATTCATTTGATAACCTTATTTGGCAATGAAATCATAACATATGATTCGTCAGAAAAGGGAATGATAGCTACTTTTTTATGTCTAACAGGATTATTGCTCACCCGTTGGATTTATTCGGGACATTTCCCGCTAAGTGATTTATATGAATCATTAATTTTTCTTTCATGGAGTTTCTCCCTTATTCATATAGTGCCTTATTTCAAAATAAGAAAAAATTATTTAACCACAATAACTGCTTCAAGTACTATTTTTACCCAAGGTTTTGCTACATCGGGTCTTTTAAATGAAATACGGAAACCCACAATATTAGTACCCGCTCTACAATCGGAATGGTTAATAATGCACGTAAGTATGATGATATTAAGCTATGCGGCTCTTCTTTGTGGATCATTATTATCAGTAGCACTTCTAGTCATTACATTTAGAAAGATTTTTTATAGTTCTAAAAGTAATAATTTATTAAAATTAAATGAGTCATTTTCGTTTGGTGAAATCCAATACAAGAATGAAAGAAACAATATTTTTTATGCTAAGAATTATTACAAGGCTCAATTGATTCAACAATTAGATTTTTGGAGTTATCGTGTGATTAGCCTAGGATTTATCTTTTTAACCATAGGTATTCTTTCAGGAGCAGTATGGGCTAATGAAGCATGGGGATCATATTGGAG